GGAAGTTTTCTTCTTCTGCATGTAAAAAGGGAATAAATAAATCAATCAAATTCCGAGAGGCTTCGTGAAGTGCTTCTTTAGGAGTTAAACTTCCATTTGTCCATATTTCGATAAAAAGTATCTCTTGTTTTTCATTCCCATTCACATAAGAATGGATACTATGATTCGCATTTCGAACGGGCATGAATACAGCATCTATAGGATAACTACCGTCTTGAAAGTTATTGGGCGTTTTTATATGATATCCACGATTCTTCTCGATTTGTAATTCAATACACAAATTAATTGGTTCTGTTAGATTAGCTATATGCTGTGTATTATCAACGATTTCTATAGAGGGTGGTAAAATAATGTCTTGAGCAGTTACATATCCAGGACCCTTGAAACAAATAGACGCGTTACGAGTTCCATACAGATTACTTCTCAATACAATTTCTTTCAAATTCATTAAAATTTCATGTACAGATTCTTGAATACCCACGAAGGTAGAATATTCGTGTGGTATTTTCTCAAATTTTGCACGTGTAATACATGTTCCTTCTATTTCTCCTAGTAAAGCTCTTCGCATCGCGATGCCTATTGTATCGGCTTGGCCTTTCATAAGTGGGGCCAGAATAAAGCGTCCATAATAAAGACGCTTACTGTCTGCTCTTGATTCAACACACTTCCACTGCAGTGTCCGAGTAGATACTGTTACTTTCTCTCGAACCATAGTAATATTATTTGATCAAATCATTCAATTATTTCTTTCTCTTGAAATCTCTTCAATGTTTACACACGTCTTTTTTTGGGGGGCCTACAGCCATTATGTGGCATAGGGGTTACATCCCGTATGAAACTTAATAGTATACCACTTCTACGAATAGCTCTTAATGCCGCATCTCTCCCGAGACCCGGGCCCTTTATCATGACTTCTGCTCGTTGCATACCTTGATCTACCACTGTCCGAATAGCATTTCCCGCTGCGGTTTGAGCGGCAAATGGTGTTCCTCTTCTTGTACCCTTGAATCCACAACTACCGGCGGAGGACCAAGAAATTACTCGACCCCGTACATCTGTAACAGTCACAATGGTATTGTTAAAACTTGCTTGAACATGAATAACTCCCTTTGGTATTCTACGCGCATTCTTACGTGAACCAATACGTCGATTTCTACGTGAACCAATTTTTGGTATAGGTTTTGCCATATTTTATCATCTCATAAATATAAGTCAGAGATATATGGATATATCCATTTCATATCAAAACGGATCCCGGTTTTTTTACTGATTTTTTTGTACATCTGTATATCAGATCCTTTAGATTTCGGGAGTCCTTTTTGATTTAAAAATATTATCCTTGTCTTTGTTTATGTCTCGGGTTAGAACAAATTACTATAATTCGCCCCCGCCTACGGATCAATCGGCATTTTTCACAAATTTTACGAACGGAGGCCCTTATTTTCATATTTGTCACTCCTCTGAATCTACTAAAATTGGAAGAAAATAATTTTCTTAAAATTTTTAACTTCGAATTGTATCCCTACGAAAGAATGTTGAAATCAAAAAACCACCCAATTACTTGAGTCTTTACTTTTGAATATACTGAATATAATATTCAAATTATATGCACTTTAGTTGAATCATAAGAATTTACCACAATTTTGATTCTATTTATATTTATAGCTATTTATAGGTAGTATATATATACTATTATGTTGAACCTTTCCCAAAGGAAAACCCAGAATCGGATTTTTGTTATCTAAACGAACTCGAAACATACATATCATTGGGACGGAGTTCAGTAATTAAACCCTCGCGAATCTATTCTTTTTTTTTTTTTTCATTCCAGGTAAAACGGCTTTGAAGCAGCAACTAATCAAAGAGGTATAATATTAGAATTAGAAACCTACCCTTTACCCTTTTTTTCACAAATATGAAAGTTTCGCATATGATTTAGATATCAGAAAGATTACCATATATAACACAAAATTTCTCCGCCGATTCCTTCTATTCGAGCCTCTCGGTCTGTCATTATCCCTCGAGAAGTAGAAAGAATTACGATCCCCATTCCGCCTAAAATTCTCGGAATTCGTTGATAGTTAGAATAGATTCGTAGGCCGGGCCGACTGATCCGTTTTAAATTTAAAACAGTTCTATATGGTCCTTTCCTATTTCTCCTATGTCGGAGGGTTAAAACAAAAAAAAAATTATTGCTTTCCTGATGTTTTCTCACGTTTTCAATAAAACCTTCTCGTAAAAGGATTTTAACAATATTTTCGGTGATATTAGTAGATGGTATTCGAACTGTTCTTTTTTCATTCATGTCAGCATTTCGTATAGAGGTTATTATGTCAGCAATAGTGTCTTTACTCATGATAAACTAAGATTATTGTTGCCCCCGAATTTTGATATAATCAACATGCTCTATTTCTTTTTTTATGAATTCATAAATATTTATGAATTTAAAAAGGTATATACGTGATATACAAACAATCTACAAATTAATTTAATTTAATCCATTTCATTCAAATACTATAACCTATATCATGGTATTCCTTTATAATACTTCTGGTGCTAATGAAACTATTTTAGTGAAATTTAGCTGTCTTAATTCCCTGGGTATCGCGCCAAAAATTCGGGTTCCCTTTGGATTTCCTTCTTGATCAATAACAACTGCAGCGTTGTCATCATAGCGTATTATCATACCGTTGTCGCGTTTGAGTTCTTTACAAGTACGTACAATTACAGCTCGGATCACTTCTGATCTTTCTAGAGGTGTATTTGGTACTGCTTCTTTGATTACAGCAACAATTTGGTCACCAATATGAGCATATCGTCGATTACTAGCTCCTATGATTCGAATACACATCAATTCTCGGGCCCCGCTGTTATCCGCTACATTCAAATGGGTTTGAGGTTGAATCATATCTTTTTTATTGGTTTTGTCTTTTTCAATGTAAAGGGTTGAAAAAAAAAAAAAAATATATTGTTTGTTCAAAACAAGAAACCTACATTTTTTTTTTTATCAAAAAAATGCTTTCCTTTTCTTTTGTTCTACATTCCTATCCTATACTGAAAGAATGAATTGAGTTCGTATAGGCATTTTTGATGCCGCTATTGAAATAGCCCTTCTGGCTATATTTTCTGCCACTCCGCTCATTTCATAAAGTATTCTGCCGGGTTTAACAACAGCTACCCAATATTCGGGAGATCCTTTCCCCGAACCCATACGTGTTTCTGTCGGTCTTACTGTAACTGGTTTGTCTGGAAATATACGCACCCAGATTTTTCCACCGCGGCGTGCGTTTCGTGTCATTGCTCGGCGCCCCGCTTCTATTTGTCTAGACGTGATCCAAGTGGGTTCAAGTGCTTGAAGAGCATATCTACCAAAGCAAATACGATTACCTCGATAAGATATTCCTTTCATTCTTCCTCTATGTTGTTTACGGAATCTGGTTCTTTTGGGGTTATAGTTGATGGTTGTTTATCAATTCCACCCACCTCTACTACAGAACCGGACATGAGAATTTCTTCTCATCCAGCTCCTCGCGAATTAAACGATTAAAAATAAAATACATGGTGAATAATATACTGAATCGTGGGATTCTTTGAAATTTCATTTCAATTTATTCAATTTAATAGAATTCTCTTTTTATCTTTTGATTTGATATATAATTATATAATTAACCACGTATTCTATTTATAGATAATGCCATTTAGGTATAATGTTATAATGAATCTTTATTTTATTTTGCTTTTTATTATCACATCAAATTTATTCAAATCTCTAAAAAAAAATATGTAAAGTCGCGGGCGAATATCTACTCTTTCAACATTCAGTTGTAAGATTAGTCTACGACAACACAATCTTTCAAAAAGAATTCTGGTTCGTTCCGCCATCCTACCTACTGAATCATTAGGATTCCTTTTAAATCTTATGCATTCACAGGTTCTGTCGTTCCCACCACTTCTCGAATAATGATTAGGTCTGAATTCTACAACGGAGCTCAAAATGAAATTTTTGAGTCAACCTTCTTAGTCTTTATTGGCTCGGGGCTCTTTATTTGTGGTTCTATCCCCGTATTTGTCTAAATCCACGTATTTGTCTAATTAGGGATCAATCAGTATTGATTTATTGATGCTTTATTACATTTTTTTTATGAGATGACTCATAGACCGTACATATTGGACTCATATATCGTTGATATTATTTTTATATCTTTCTCTCACCTTTCCATTTATCCGTATACTTTACCTTGCTTTACAACCCATAATGGGATTGGTTTTTCTTTTTTTTTTTTTTTTGCAAAAAAGATTTCAGTTGCTACAATGATATGACTTATATATCATATTTTGACTGACTCTTTCTTTATATCCAGATAATGCGAAGCGATGAGTTGTTTATTAGTTCTATAGTTATTAGTTTGTACTATGGGTTGTTCCATTTTTTTGAATCCTAATCCTAAAAAACCAACGAGTCACACACTAAGCATAGCAATTATATCAAATGATTAATTGAATTTTTATGCAACCTTATAGAATTGTTCATTTTTTTATCACTTATCACTAATATAGAAATAGAACTAAATATAAATACATACAAGTCAAGTAAATGTTTATTATTCTCCGTCTACAAATATCCAAATTTTGATACCTAATACCCCATAGATAGTTCGAACTGCGTAGGAACAATAATCTATTTTGGCTCGAATGGTTTGTAGAGGAACCCTACCCTCTCTGATCCATTCGACACGTGCAATTTCTTTTCCGTCGATACGACCTGCAATTTGTATTTGAATTCCTTTTGTACCTGCCTGCTCAGTTAATTCAATAGCTTTTTTCATTGCTTTTCGAAATGAAACTCTATTTTTTAATTGCCCGGCTATAAATTCCGCAAGAATATTAGGGTGCCCATAAGGGTTTACTATTCTTGTAATAGCAATGTTGAGTTTTCGGTTTACACAATTGAGTTCTTTCTGTACATTGAACTGTAATTCTTCTGTTTTGCGAGTCCTTTC